TCGTTCCTATTCTCCTTTCTCAGAAAAAGGGACTTTAAACAAAGTAAAGGATTACTTCGTTCTTGATAGTTATTTACTTAATCGGTGGATAGGAGTATACTCTGGATCGGAATCAGGGGGAGTACTTCTTCATCATTTCTACCAACTTAAAGTCCCAATCAGAATTCCTTTTATGCACAGAAAAATTCTGTTGAATAACTTACATAATCTCTATTACGAATCCTTTGTGTACTTTGGTGTTCCTAACTATCCACCTCTTTTTGCTAATCGCCCGTTAGGGTAATACATGTATGGTAATAGATAGTAAAAACCCCATATAGTTGATCTTTTGCACCCGCTTCAAGCCATGATCACTAATTAACCAATCTTGGGGTAAACCGTTTCTAATGTTTATGGTTACTTTCACTTAACTCTTGTACATAGAAAATGAGACTCAATCTTTTTACTGCAAATTTATAAGCTGTTTCTTTCACTCATATAACTATCTGGTTTAGTTCATCAACCCGAATGATGAATAAAAAATGAAAATCTCTATTCAACTCATGAAAGGCCCTTCCTAGAAAGATAAAGAAGTAGGGTAAATTTTATGTCTTAACGAATCACACGTAGAGATATTGATAACACACATAGAGTTAATGGGATTTCATAACTAATTGATTGAGCAGCGGCTCGTAAACCACCTAAAAAGGAATATTTATTATTTGATCCATATCCTGACATAAGAAGTCCAATGGGGGCAATACTTGAAATTGCAATCCATAAAAAAATACCAATACTGAGATCAGCTAGAACAAGATGATAGCCAAAAGGAATTACTAAATAACTTAGTAGAATTGATATGACTGCGATGGATGGTCCGATACTGAATAAACGAATATCTCCTCGAGAGGGCAGAAGATTCTCTTTGAAAAGTAATTTTGTACCATCTGCTAGAGCTTGAAGAATTCCTAAAGGACCGGCGTATTCAGGTCCAATACGTTGTTGTATCCCTGCAGATATTTCTCTTTCTAACCAAACAATTACTAGTACAACTATTGTGATTTCTAATACAAGAGTCAAAATAGGGCCAAGCATCCATATGATCCCATCGAATTCTTTTAAGGATTCCAATCTAGAAAAAGAATTGATAGCTTGTGCTTCTGTTGTATCAATTATCATTTTAACGATCAACTTCTCCCATAATGATGTCTATGCTACCTAATATCGTCATAATATCAGCCAATTTCATTCTTTTAACTAGCTGAGGAAGAATTTGCAAATTGATAAAACCTGGTGGTCGGATTTTCCATCTCCAAGGAAAAACACTCTTATCTCCTATCAGAAAAATTCCCAATTCTCCTTTTGGGGCTTCAACTCTCACATAAAGTTCTTGCTTCGACAATTCAAAAGTCGGAGAAGGTTTTTTACTAATAAATCGATAGTCAAAATCATTCCATTTCGGATCCCTTAGTCTTTCAAAGCGTCGGATTTCTAAATTCTCATAGGGCCCCCCCGGAATTCCTTCGAGAGCCTGTTGAATAATTTTTATGGATTCTGTCATTTCAGTGATTCGTACTAAATAACGAGCTAATGAATCCCCCTCTTTTTGCCATTGGACTTCCCAATCGAATTCGTCGTAACACTCATACTGATCAACTTTACGAAGATCCCATTGGATTCCGGAAGCTCGTAGCATTGGTCCCGATAAACCCCAATTTATCGCCTCCTCTCCGCCAATAATGCCTACCCCTTCAACTCGTTTTAAAAAAGTAGGATTACGTGTAATAAGGTTTTGATATTCAGCAACCTCTCTTAAAAAATAATCGCAAAAATCCAAACATTTATCTATCCATCCATGAGGTAAATCAGCAGCTACCCCTCCGATACGAAAAAAATTATGCATCATTCGCATACCGGTGGCAGCTTCGAATAGGTCATATATCAATTCTCTTTCTCGAAAAATATAGAAGAAAGGGGTTTGTGCCCCAATATCTGCCATAAAAGGGCCAAGCCATAACAAATGCGAAGCTATACGACTTAACTCCAACATGATGACTCGGATATAGCTGGCCCTTTTAGGTACTTGAATATTGCCTAACTGCTCTGGTGCATTTACAGTTATTGCTTCTGTGAACATAGTAGCTAAATAATCCCAACGTGTTACATAAGGCAAATATTGTATAATTGTTCGGTTTTCCGCAATTTTTTCCATCCCTCTGTGTAAATAACCCAATATTGGTTCACAGTCAATAACATCTTCTCCATCTAGAGTAACAATGAGTCGAAGAACACCGTGCATTGATGGGTGGTGAGGACCCATATTGACTATCATGAGGTCTTTTCTTGTAGCTGACGTAGTCATAGGCTTTTTCCCGATTCATTTTTCCATAATTGTTGAAGGTGAAAAGAAGTTCATTAAAGTTGAAGCGAAAAATTCAAACCGACTCTCAATCAACTTTTGTTTCTCGAATATTCAACTGATCAATTAATTCTTTATAACGTATTCTATTTTCGAATATTCAACTGATCAATTAATTCTTTATAACGTATTCTATTTTTTTTTGACAAGTAGGCCAGCAGCCGTTGACGTTTTCCCAGAATTTTTCGCAGGCCTCTCTGAGACAAATAGTCTTTTTTGTGCAATTCAAAATGGGAAGTAAGTTTTCGTATCTTATTGGTGAAATTAACTACTTGAAATTCAGCAGACCCCCTGTTTTCTTTGTTTTCCTCTTCCAAAATAATGGAAACGAATGCATTTTTTAGCATAAAAGAATTTCCCCTTTCCCTTTTATAGAACAGATATGGATTTTATTGATCAGTAATAATAATACCAACTATTTTAATGTAGTATACACAAGAATCTTAATTTCTTTATGGATTCCTTATTTTATCAATTAACATGAATCAATCCAATTTTGAATTTGATTCGAATAAAGATACAAAATAGAGATACAAAAAGATGGTTTTTACACTCACAAAAGCGAATAATTGAAACCTAAAATTACGAAGATTTCCTTGATGCATTTGTAGATCTAATTGATACGCCGTTGACTGAGTATCGTAGCATTTATATGAAACTGGGATGTAAGACAGGGCATATGTTCCGCTGTTTTGTTTACTTTCATAGACTCTATATGAGTATCGTAGCATTTATATGAAACTGGGATGTAAGACAGGGCATATGTTCCGCTGTTTTGTTTACTTTCATAGACTCTATATGGTAGAGAATATAGAGAAAGAATGTACCATCAACCAATTTTGAATCGTGGATACATATAGATTCTTAACATGCTGAAACGACTTCCATTATTGGTATCAAACCAATAACGATTCATACAAGCTAAATCTTCTAATCGATAATTAGGCCAAAGAAAGAACTTTAATTTAATTAATTCATTTTTATCTCTATCACGATGTTTACTTTTCTTCAAAAATGGACCACAGTTTCTTATCTTAGTCTTGTTGCAAAATACAGGATTTCTATCCACAACATTCGTCTTTTTCAAATTGAAAGAAATTAGAATTCTCAACTCTCTACGAATTCTCAACTCTCTACGATGTCTAGATGATAAAATATTTTCAGGAATAAGCAAATCATAATAATTTTGCTCTCTGTTTCTTGTTATTCTTTGATGGCGTGGAGTGGATTCATCAAAATTATTATGATGAAAATAGCTTCTTTCGTCTCGGTATCCTTGCTTAATTTGGTGCTTGCTTTTATGAACCAACGAAATGCTTATGGTTTGATACGTAATAAAATATCTATTAATTCTTCTAGGCAGACAAATGGGGTTGAGAAACATTATCCCAAATTGTAGTCTTTTAGTCATCCATCTCTTGTTGCTAACCCTTGTGTGATTTGGACCTATTCTTTTCGTTCCCAGAGAGATTATCACCGAATTGACCACTTTTTTCAGAGCTTTTCCCTCCTCCATCAGGTAACTAAATGGCACGAACATATCGAGCGTTCTTTGCGCCACAACCTTATTGTACCAGTGCACTTGAAAAGCCAAAAACTCTTTAAGAAAACCACCAAGTGCCCATTTTGTGTTGATTCGATTCTTTGAATCAATCCCCCTCATTCTTCGATAGTTATATAGAGGGTCACTCAAATGTACATTTAAAACAAGGAGTTTGCTTGGTATAGTCCAAGGTTTAACTTTATATGCTTTATAAAGTAGCACAAATTCTGTGAAGAACCAAAATTCCCAATCCCCTTTTTGGGGGGATTTCTTTGGCATTTTATCTATTTTTAGCCAATCAACAAAGATTTCTTCGGAATTGGGTGGAGTGCTTTCTATATCTTCTGGATCTTTTTGAATTCTAATATATAAAGGCTCTTTTTCAATATCATTGTTATTTTGTCTTAGAATTTTTTTTTTCCAATCAAAATATTTTCTATTTAACCTTTTTTCCATATCTATAACATTCATCCTTCTTAGATAAAGAGAAAGAACAAAGGCCTTATTATGTTTGAGACCCATATTCATATCCTCATAAACGAATTTGTCTATAGTGTAAAAAAGGTTTTTGTTTTTTTTCTTATTTACTTGTAATGGCGGTCCATAAATAGATGAGTCTTTCTTCGTTTCATAATTAAGAAATTGATATGATAAAAGACCATATCTATAGGATTTTAGAAATTTTTCTTGTTGGGAATATATTTCATAAGAATTTTGATTTGTGGAATGAAATAAAAATAATAGGCCTTTTTCATATGAACTCCATTTTTTTAAATCTTTATTTTCAGCTGTCCAACGCTGATTGACTCTATTTCGCCATTTTTGTGGTATTAATCTAGACCATTCAATCGGAGAATTGTATTGAAAATGACCTCGTAACCAGTTTTTCCATTGATCATAGCTTCGAAGTTTCTTATGCCTTAATTGGGCATTAAATATGCCTTGTATTCCAAAAGAATTCTTTATTGTAGTCTTAAGAAAAAAAGATGTTCCATGATATTGAAGAGCAGATCTTAACTTAGACAAGTTAATAACTTGGGGTTGTGATAATTTAAAAAATACATATCCTTGCGACAAGGAAGATAAGTCATAAAAGATATGTGAATTCTTCTTAGTAGGTCGTGACTTTTTGATAGTTGAAATAGAAATAAAGTTAATGTCTTTTTCAGTTGTTTCATTTTTAGATTCATTTCTTTCATTATTAGAAATGTATTTCCCAATCATTGAGTCAACAAAATGTTTTGTATTGATTCTGGCAATGTTAATGATAGGTAGAAAGATATCTATGTATTTTTTTTCAATGAAAATTTTTATAAAATAATGTAATTTAATGATTAATCGAATATTTCTTCGTATTAATATTTTCCAATTATTTTTTGGCGGTTGTGATTCTAATTCTACATTCAAATTTATACTACTTTTTATTTCAGAAATAACTTTTATTTTATCTTTTTCAAGTCTTTGTATTTCATTTCTCATTATGCTTGTTGTATCAGTTAGATTCTTCATTTGTAGTTCTGTATGTGAATAATTTGCCCAATCTATAGATCCAATTTGAGTAAACGATTCATCTTTAGTTTTACTTGATTTAGATAATCTTTTCAATTTATCTAATGTAATTTCATTTCCCTTTGATAGTTTTTTTACTACTTTTTTTAAAACTGTTAGAACTTTCTTTGTCTTTTTTTTCGTTTTTTTTTCTAGTTTCTTTAAAACGGGTTTCAAAAAGGCAATAAAAGGGGAAGAAGAAGCATCTCTTGTTCGGGGAGAACCGAAAGCCTCGTCAGCTTCCATTCCCCAAACGGTTAAATAACAAAAGCCCAATTCCAATTTTTTACTTTTCTTTTTTTTTTTGGTTAGATTTCTACCAGAGGCTTGTAGTTTAGATCTGCACCAAGGTTTCAAGGAGAAAGGAGATATTATTTTTATGTCAAAACCTTCTTCCAAAAAATAGGTCAAAAGTTCGTTTTCTCTTAATGGAACACCACTATGCGTACATGGAATGTGTATTTCTTTATCCCATTCCGCAAAATCCTCATCCCAGTCAGAAACTCGATCTGATAAAAAATGGACAGTATTTTTAGCTATTATGAATAAAGGGAATAGAATATATTTTCTAAGAATCGATTGCATTACTAATAAGGAAGTTCTTATTTGTGGTCCATGTGACAGGTTTTCCCAGGCTTCTTCTGTTTCTATCCGCATTCTTTCTTCCCGTTTTCTTTTCTTTTTTTCGTTCTTCGCTTTTGGATCTATTATTTTTTTTCTTTTTTTCAAATTTCTAAAAAAAAGTCGTTTTAACATAACCTCAAGCTTACTTTTGGTTTTGCCCCAAAAAAGGGGGGAAGACGGCCTTGGGAGAATCTGTTTCGCAATAGTTTTCCGCCTTTGAGCGCGTCCAGAACCCTTAATTATGTCTCGACGAAAATCCGGTTCATCCAAATACTGTGCCACCAACACCTCGTCTGGGAGCGAGGGATCAGGAAGCAGGCTTTGCTGACTAAATAGCAGTATCTGTTTAAGGTTTCTTGAGTGTATATCGGTATCTACTTCTTCCCACGAAGAGGCTTCATAGTCCCGTAACGCGAATTCCGAATCGTTGATTAATTTTGATTTCCATTCAGGGATTGATTTATGTATTTGTATCACTCCAATTTTTTTTCTTTTTTTATTGTTTTTATCATATTTTTTTTTTGAATATGAATATTGAGTACCAAGACGAAAAAGGGTATGCCAAAGGAAACGATGAATCCTATTTTTTTTTTTTACAAATGAGGTTGAATCGGTCAGTGGTGTACGCATCAAGGAAACCCCTCTTGCGATTCTTGCACGATATGGCCCGGTTAACAAAGGCTCATGCATTTTAGGCACGTAGTTTTTGTTTTTTAGAGTCTTTTCATTAAAAAAAGGTCCATACGATTTACGAAGGTTTTTATTTTTTTCAATCGTATCGTTATACAATCTAGTTCTTTTTTCAAGTATATCCAGAAAAAGAAATCCCTTGTCTAAAGCCTTAATTCTATTAAGAAATTTGTTTTTTTCTGTGGTCTTTTTTTTGTTCTTTGTATAAATCCAATAATTATACAGTTCTTCATTAGAGAGTTTTTTTGGTTTTTGGGGTGTAAACGCGTCTATTTTTCTTTGTATCATTTTCTCAAAAGTTGACAAACTGGGCAGAGATGCAAAAGATATTCTTAGTTTTCCATCACTTTCGCATGTAACAAAAAAATATTCTGACGTTTCACTTTTTACACCCCCTTCAACTTGATTGTTTTTTACGTATCGAAAAGGGCGAGTCCATTCCTGACAATTAAAAAGAAGCTTCACAGGAAGTTTTTCAACAAAGTCACCCCCGAAGATTTCTTGATTTTTTTCGGAAGCTCTTTCTATTTCTACATCTCTTTCTTCCTGACTTTCCCCCCCTTCTTTCGTTTTTCTTTTTAGTTGTAAGTGGAAAGGTGCTTTCGGTTTCTTAGTAAGCAGGAGTACGGGCATTCTGCCTGAAGAGAATGTACAGATAATAAATAAGAGAATACTATAGATTCGACCCGGATCATTT